ATTGGATGGTACTGAATTAGACCAATTGAATTCTGTCTGTTATAATAATAAATACAAAAGGTACCTCTGAATTGATCTCATCCCTTAATAATTTTAATTTGTTGAGTAATAATTAAATTTTTCAATAAAATACTCCTTTAGAATTATCAATAAGCCATCGTTTTCGATTACGTAAAAAAATTAGACACTAGTTTATGAATTATGACATAAATTGTATCTCCATTAATATGGATATAAGAAAGAATCCAAAGGGATCCCTCTTTTTTTATTTTAATTGTATTATATTATTCTTTCTTTTTTTCGTTCCTATTCTTCTTTTTTTTATGTGCAAAACAAAAAACAAAAGGGGACTAAAAAAAAATTAAAGGATTATTTCGTTTCTGATAGTCATTTGTTTAATCAGTGGATAGGAGCATACTCTGGATCGGAATTGTGGGGAGTACTGCCTGATTATTTCTACCAACTTAAAGCCCCAATTAGTATTCTTTTTATATTATGCAGAAATGCTCTTTTGGAGAATTTACATAATCTCTATTACTAATCCTTTGTGTATCTTGGTGTTTCTAACCATCCACTCATTTTTTATCAACCCCCCTTTTCTTTCCCTTTATTGTAATATATGTATGGTAATTCATACAAACGGTAGTGAAAACTCAATAAGGTTGGTCTTTTGAGCCCGCTTCAAGACAGGATGATTAATCAACCAATTTTGGGGTAAACGCTTTCTTACGCTTATAATTTTTTTTTCACTTAATTCTTATACATAGAAAATGAGACTCAATATTTTTACTGCGGATTCAAATGAAATTTAAATCATAGTATATTAAAATATTATATATTAAATATAAATATTTTTTTAATTATATTATTTATAATTTATATTATAAATTTATATTATAATTGATATAAATATATAAAATAGAAGCTGTTTTATTTCACTCATATAACTATCTGATTTAGTTCATCAATCCGAATTCCAAATAAAAATAATGAAAATAAGGATATCTATTAAATTTTGTCTACCCCTTTCCTATAAAGAATAAAAGAAATAAAGATGAAAAGAAAGGAGCATGGAAAAGTTTATGTCTCAACGAATCACACGTAGAGATATTGATAACACACATAGAGTTAATGGTATTTCATAACTAATCGATTGAGCAGCAGCCCGTAGACCACCCAAAAAGGAATATTTATTATTTGACCCATATCCTGACATAAGAAGTCCAATGGGAGCAATACTCGAAATAGCAATCCATAAAAAAACACCGATATTGAGATCAGCTAAAACAAAGTTATAGTCAAAAGGAATTACTGAATAGCTTACTAGAATTGATATGACTGATATGGATGGTCCAATACTGAATAAACGAATATCCCCCCTAGATGGAATAAGATTCTCTTTGAAAAGCAGTTTTGTTCCATCTGCTAGAGCTTGAAGAACTCCCAAAGGACCGGCGTATTCAGGTCCAATACGCTGTTGTATCCCTGCGGATATTTCTCTTTCTAACCATACAATCACTAGTACACCTATTATTATTCCCAATACAAGAGTAAAAATAGGGACAAGTACCCATATAATTCCATAAATCTCTTTTAAAGATTCCAATCTGGAAAAAGAATTGATATCTTGTACTTCTGTTATATCAATTATCATTTCAACGATCAACTTCTCCCATAATGATATCTATGCTACCTAGTATTGTCATAATATCAGCCAATTTCATTCTTTTAACTAACTGAGGAAGAATTTGCAAATTGATAAAACCCGGGGGACGAATTTTCCATCTCCAGGGAAAACTATTCTGATCCCCTATTAGAAAAATTCCTAATTCTCCCTTTGGGGCTTCAACTCTCACATAAAGTTCTTGTTTCGGTAATTCAAAAGTCGGAGACGGCTTTTTACTAATGAATCGATATTCAAAATCATTCCATTCTGGATCCTTTTCTCTATCAAAGCAGCGGATTTCTAAATTCTCATATGGCCCCCCCGGAATTCCTTCCAAAGCCTGTTGAATAATTTTTATGGATTCCACCATTTCACCAATTCGTACTAAATAACGAGCTAATGAATCTCCTTCTTTTTGCCATTGAACTTCCCAATCAAATTCCTCGTAACACTCATAATGATCAACTTTACGTAGATCCCATTGTATTCCGGAAGCCCGAAGCATTGGTCCTGATAAACCCCAATTTATTACTTCCTCTCCACCAACAATGCCTACTCCCTCAACCCGTTCTAAAAAAATTGGATTTCGCGTAATAAGTTTTTGATATTCAACAACCCCTGTTAAAAAATAATCGCAGAAATCCAAACATTTATCTATCCAGCCATGAGGTAGATCAGCCGCTACCCCTCCGATACGAAAATAATTATGCATCATTCTCATACCTGTGGCAGCTTCGAATAGATCATATATTAATTCTCTTTCTCTGAAAATATAGAAGAAAGGGGTTTGTGCACCAATATCTGCCATGAAAGGTCCCAGCCATAGTAGGTGAGAAGCTATACGACTCAACTCCAACATAATTACTCGAATATAGCTGGCTCTTTTAGGTACTTGAATATTTCCTAACTGTTCCGGTCCATTTACGGTTATTGCTTCTGTGAACATAGTAGCTAAATAATCCCAACGTGTTACATAAGGCAAATATTGTACAATTGTTCGGTTTTCCGCAATTTTTTCCATCCCTCTATGTAAATAACCCAATATTGGTTCACAATCAATAACATCCTCACCATCTAGAGTAACAATGAGTCGAAGAACACCATGCATTGATGGGTGGTGAGGACCCATATTGACTATCATGAGGTCTTTTCTTGTAGCTGGGGCATTCATAGGTTTTCCTCGATTCATTCTTCCATGAATTGCTTAAAACAAAAATAAGTTCATCAAATTTAAAGATCTAATAAATAGAATAATTCAAAATGACTTTTCAAATTAATGAGTTTGTGACTCCCGAATATCGAACTGATTAATTAATTTTTTATAACGTATTACATTTTTCTTTGACAAATAAGACAGGAGTCGTTGCCGTTTTCCCAGAATTTTACGTAAACCCCTTTGAGATAAATAGTCTTTTCGGTGCAATTCCAAATGTGAAGTAAGTCTTCGTATCTTATTGGTAAAATTGAATACTTGAAATTCAATCGATCCCGGGTTTTCTTCTTTTTTTTCTTGTGAAATAACAGGTATAAATGAATTTTTTACCATAAAATGAAAGCTTCTCTTCCCCCCCCTTTTTTTTTATTCTAGATATTTTTATTGATCAGTAATAATAATGACATTCATTTTCAATTTGGTATATACAATAATATTTATTTTCTTAAGAATTCCTGATTTTTTTTTTCAAATTAATTATTATTAATTAATCCAATTCAAATTTCAAATAGGTATAAAAAAAATACTATATTTATGCACTCACAAAAGAAAAATTGTAGACTTCAAATAGGAAAGAAGATTCTGTTGATTCATTTATAGATCTAATGTATATATCATTGAATTAATATTATGTTAAGGGAAAAAAGAAAAATGTAGATCGACGAATTTTCAATCGCGGATACATATGTATCCTTACCATACTGAAACGGCTGCCATTATTGGTATCAAACCAATAGCGATTCATACAAGCTAAATCTTCTAATCGATAATTTGGCCAAAGAAATAACTTTAAATTAATTAGTTTTTTTTTATCTCTATCAAGATCTTTACTTGTAGCCAAAACTTGACAACAATTATTCACTTTATTCTCGTTGTAAAATGCCGTATTTCTATGCACACTATTTCTATTCCTAGGATTGAAACAAATTAAAATTCGCAATTCTCTACGACGTCTAGCAGATAAAATATTTTCAGGAACACGCAAATCATAATGATTTTTTTCTTTATTTTCAGTCAGCTTTTGATCTGTTGTTCTTGGAATGGATTTATCAAAATTCTTCTTATCAACATAGCTTTTTTCTGGGTATCTTTGATTAATTTGGTGCTTTCTCTTATAAATCAACGAAAGGCTTATGGTTTGATACATAATAAATTGTTCATGGTTTTTTTTAGACAGACGAGTTGGTTCGATACTCAATATTTCTTTTTTCATCAATTCTTTATTTTTATTCAATTCTGTAAGAGTGAAATCCGTCTGATTCTGAATTTTCATAATATCTAGACTTAGTTCTCCTCTTTGAATAGAGGCTATAGCAATTTCTTTTAGATTTATCAGTCTAAGCAGGAGACAATATACTTTGATATTATTCATTATTCTTTCATTTAAGCAATCACACCAGTTCAATTGAAAAAGCAAATACCTTCTTAGGAAGCAATTAAGTTCTGCTTCGATGTTGTTCTTGTATTTAATTTCTTTTACACCCTTTTTCATGTCCGATCCTGCATAATCTTCTTCAACATCTTTTTCTTTCTTTGAGAGAGATTTCTCAAGATTTACTCGGCCTGCGTATTCTGTTTTTCCTTGATTTCGTTTTTCTTTTTTTTTTTTCGATGGTCTAAAAATATCTATTTTTTTTCTTTCAGTGATGTTTTTCTTTTCATTAACATTTTTATTTACATTAAAATTGAAAAAAAGTAATTTGATTGGTATGATCCATGGGTTACTGGTATATACATTAAAAAATATAAAAAATTTAGAGAAGAAAAAAAATTCCCGATTCGCTATGGAACGATTTAGTATTTCTACATTCATTCCCATCCAATCAAAAAAAAACCTTTTTTGATTGGATGGGTTGATTTCTTGATGAAACGTAAAATAATAATTGGTATCGAGCCAAGCCCCAAAATCTACTTTATTTCTAAGACAAAAATTCAGAATTCTCCAATCAAAATACTTTCTATCCAGATTTTTTTCCATATCTAGAATAGAATCTTTTACTATATAATTTTTGATAGAAATATCATCCGTCATATCAAAATTTTTTTTTTTACATGTGTTGTAATTATAAGAAATCGTTTGGTTATTATTTTCTTGGAATGGCGATCTATATCCATAAATATATAAGTCCTTCTTATCTGCATAATTAATAGATTTATATGATAAAAGATCATACCCATATTGTTTTTTTATTTTATTTTTTTGATTTGTTAATGAGTCTACTTCTTGTTTTTTGTAAAGAATTAATCTGTTTTTTTCATATGAATGACATTTGGTTAAATCTTTATTTTTAGCCACATGACGTTCATTCATTCTATTTCGCCATTTTTGTGGGACTAATCTAGACCATCCACTCTGAGATAAATCGTATTGATAATGACCTTTTAACCAATTTGTCCATTGATTCATTACAGAATTGGGAGGGTTCTTATGTTTTAATTTAGAATGAAATATTCCTTGTATTCCAAAAAAAAAATACTTTATTTCATTCTTAAGAAAAAGAGGTCTTCCATGATATTCAAAAACAGATCTTAATTTATAGTTAATAACTTGGGCTTGTGATAATTTGTAAAATACATATGCTTGTGACAAAGAGGATACGTCACAAAAATTCTGTGAATTCCTATTACTAATATTCCAATTTGATTTTTTTATAGTAGAAATAAAGTGAATTAGACGTTGATTTTTTTTATCAATTCTTTCTTCATTATTGTAAATGTATTTATTAAGAATTTTGTTTGTTGATTCAAGAAAAAGTAGTACATTCATCCTAGGAATATTAATGATACATACAAAGATATCTATGTATACTTTTTCCATGAAAAATTTAAAAAAATAATGTGATTTACGGGCTAATCGAACATTTCTTCTTTGTAATATTAATATTTGCCAAATATTTTTTTGTAATTCTAATCTTTTATCATCATAAGTTGTTTTCTTAGAACAAATATTTCTCTCTGAAATTAGAAACCCTTTTTTCTTGTCTTTTGTAAAATTTTCTATTTGTTTTATGATTGTCTTTCTTTTATCATTCAGATTTTTTATTTTTTTTTCTGTCAATGAATAATTTGTCCAATTAATAGATTGAATTGGAATAGCTGATTCGTAAATCATTGGATTACTGTTACTGATTGTTGAATCTTTTTGAATCTCATTCAATTCATATATTTTTCTTAATCCAAATATAAATAAAAGATTTGATAGTGATAGTTTTTTTATTTTTTCTTTTAGAAATAAAATCTTTTTGAGAATACTTTTTATGATCCATTGTGCTTTTTTTTTTGAGACATTTAGAAAAAATTTTGTTCTTTCGTTTAAAACTTTTAGAACTAGAAAAAATTTATTTTTCCAATTTTTAATTTTTTTTTTAAGTTCTTTAAAAATGGGATCAAAAAAAGAAAGTCGGTTTCGGGGAGAAGAAGAAAAGGGCAATTCTACTTCCATTCCGAAAACTGTTAAAAAGCAAAAATCCATTTTTTTTGCTTTTTTTTTTATTGGATCCTTTTCCTTTTGAGGGAATCGTAGCTTAGATCTGTGCCAAGGTTTCAGACGAAAAGGAAAAAGGATCTTTATTTGAATACCCTCGGTTAGCCAGTTTTTCGGAAATTCTGTTTCGGATAATGGAACGGCATTATAGGTGCATTTAATATACATTTCTCTATTCCAATCCTTTAAATCCTCTGACCATTCGGGAAATTGAAATAATAGTATACGAACGATATTTTTAGTTATTATCAATGAAGGTAATAGAATATATTTTCTAATAATCGATTGTGTTACTAATAAAAAACCCCTTATTACTTGAGCATATATAATGCTATCCCAAGCTTCTGCTATTTCTATACGTTTTTCTTCGTCTTTTTTCTTAATTTCTTTTGTCTTTTCCTCTGTATAATTCGAAATTTTCAACTCTGTATTTTTATTTTTCCACATCCAATTTTTAAAACGAAAAAAAATTTTCATTGGCTCTAAAATATCAAAAGAAAAGAAAGAGGGTTTGTCAATTTTGTTCAAAAAAAGAGGGGAATGTGCGCTTGCTTGAAAGAGTTTCCAAATAACAGTTTTACGTCTTTGAACGCGTCTAGATCCTTTGATTATGTCTCGCCGAAAATCCGGTAGTTGTGAATAACGTATTAAAGCTAACTCATCTTTTTCATCCGAATTATCAGTATCCTTGGTATATGTATAAGTATCGTGATTCTCTGAGTCATTAGTCAAAATCACTACACGTTTGGCTTTTCTTGAACGAATTTCATAATCCTCTGCTTTACCAGCTCTTTCCAGGTATTCTACCTCATCAATTAATTTGTATGACCATCGAGAAACTTTTTTACTGGTTTCTTTTATTCCAATATATTTTTTTCTATTTTTAATTGTTTTATCGTTCGGATCAGTTATAATTGCGTCGAATAATAATTTCATTTTTTTTTTTTTATCTTCGGACTTTTCATGTTCTGGAAATAAATAAAGTCCTTTAAAATTAAAACTTGATATTGATTTTCCAGAAAATTTACTGATCAAATAAAAAAAAAAAGGAATTTCAGTTGATAATGATTTTTTATCAAATGTATCCATTTTTTGTTCAAAGTCTGGATAATTAGTATTAATATTAAGAAGGATACC